CAACTCATCACTTCGTATTATCTGGATCCAAAGAACCAGTCAAGATATGATATATTGTTCATATTGTTGTAGCAACTGAAATCTTTTTTTATTAAAAAAATCTGCTTCTAAGTTGTCAATCGAAAAAAAAATAAAGGGTATGGATAAATGGAAGGATGAGAGAAAGAAAGAAAAAGAATATTGATGATATATAATTCCAATATGTAAGGTCTATGAGTCATCTCAGAAAAAAGCTGTGTAATAAAGCATCAATACGGATTCATCATTAAATGGATCTACTCATCGAACAAAAAATAAAGAGCTTCGAGCCAATAAAGACTAAGAATATTGACTCAAGAACTAATAGCTCCATTGTAGAATTGAGACCTAACCATAAAGTAAGAAGCGATGGGAACGACGGAACCTGTGAATTCAAAAGATTCTAGCGAAAATGAATTCGAATGATTCATTGATCGGGATGGCGGAACCGACCAGAGACCAATTTATCTATTCGGAAAAGTTATGAACTAATGATAGAACTGAAATAGAAATTGAAAGAGTAAATATTCGCCCGCGAAAACTTTATTTTCTTGGATTGCTAAATTTGGGTGAATCCAATACGATAAAGAGTAAAACAAAAGAAAGATTCGTTTTAACATTCTAAAAACCATATATATTATATATATATAAATATAAGAATAGTTATTTAATATATTTAGTTATCTATACAAACAAGATATACAAATTAATAATAGATTTGATCTAGATTAAATGAAATCCATGATTCAGTATATTACTTATTAAATACATGTATATCTTAATTCAAATTATATTATATCTGAATTCAAAATCTTTAATTTGAATTCATTCTATTCGCGAGGAGCTGGATGAGAAGAAACTCTCACGTCCGGTTCTGTAGTAGAGATGGAATTCAAAACAAACCATCAACTATAACCCCAAAAGAACCAGATTCCGTAAACAACATAGAGGAAGAATGAAGGGAATATCTTATCGAGGTAATCATATTTGTTTTGGTAAATACGCTCTTCAGGCACTTGAACCCGCTTGGATCACATCTAGACAAATAGAAGCAGGTCGACGAGCAATGACACGAAATGCACGTCGTGGTGGAAAAATATGGGTCCGTATATTTCCAGATAAACCAGTTACAGTAAGACCCGCAGAAACACGTATGGGTTCAGGTAAAGGCTCTCCCGAATATTGGGTAGCTGTTGTTAAACCAGGTCGAATCCTTTATGAAATGGGTGGAGTAACAGAAAATATAGCTAGAAGGGCTATTTCAATAGCAGCGTCCAAAATGCCTATACGAGCTCAATTTATCATTTCGGGATAAAAAAGAAATAGGCCTTGGGTAAAAAAAATAGCGGGTGCAGGTTTCTTTTTTTGGACAAACAATATTTCTTTTTTTCTTCGACCTTTGTATTGTAAAAAACAAATAAAAAAAATGATATGATTCAACCTCAGACCCATTTGAATGTAGCAGATAACAGCGGGGCTCGAGAATTGATGTGTATTCGAATCATAGGAGCTAGCAATCGTCGATATGCTCGTATTGGTGACGTTATTGTTGCTGTGATCAAAGACGCAGTCCCAAACATGCCTCTAGAAAGATCAGAAGTGGTCAGAGCTGTAATTGTCCGTACTTGTAAAGAACTTAAACGTGACAACGGTATGATAATACGATATGATGACAATGCTGCAGTTGTGATTGATCAAGAAGGAAATCCAAAAGGAACTCGAGTTTTTGGTGCGATTGCCCGAGAATTGAGACAGTTCAATTTTACTAAAATAGTTTCATTAGCTCCCGAGGTATTATAAAATGAGACCACGATATGGTTATAGTAGGGTATTTAAAAGAAATAGATTAATTTAGTAGATTTTGTCTCACGTATATACCTTTCAAAATTAATATTCATAAACAAATACGTAAAAAAAAAAAAAAGAAAAACATGTTGATTATATCCAAATTTGGAGGCACCAATAATTTTAATTAATCATGGGCAGTGATACTATTGCTGACATAATAACCTCTATACGAAATGCCGATATGTATAGAAAAAGCGTGGTTCGAGTAGCATCTACTAATATCAGCCAAAGTATTGTTAAAATACTTTTACGGGAGGGTTTTATCGAAAACGTGAGAAAACATCGAGAAAACAAGAAATATTTTTTGGTTTTAACCCTACGACACAGAAGGAATAGGAAAAGGCCTTATAGAAATCTTTTAAATTTAAAACGGATCAGTCGGCCGGGTCTACGAATCTATTCTAACTATCAAAGAATTCCTAGAATTTTAGGTGGGATGGGAGTTGTAATTCTTTCTACTTCTCGGGGTATAATGACAGACCGAGAGGCTCGACTAGAAAGAATAGGCGGAGAAATTTTGTGTTATATATGGTAATCCCTCTAATATCCGAATTGAATACGAAACCTCTTATTTGTGAAAAAGAAAAGAGAAGGGGCGGGTTGTCTAATAGGGTTCTTCCTCGACTAGTTGATA